ATGTTCAACCACGTCTTGTGTAACTGAATATTTCAAGTATAGTTGGTCCAAGGAGGGTGCATAACTTCCCTTCATCTTCAGAAATTAGCTTCGGATCTCCAATTTTCTCTTCCTTTTACATCGCATTAATAGTAGGCTTGAAAATCAATTGTTTCTTCGTCATAATAGGGATTGGGAAAGATTTGCTCGCCTCCGTAGCCGTAGAAAGACTTTTTTATTTGGATTGGCATCGGGGTACAACTAACTATATTGCCAAAATTAAATTCATGCTGTATATTTTCAACGGAGACAGGTTGAATCCCTTGCTCTCTCGTGATACGATCCTCTTCCCACCGAGCCCTTACTTCCTCCTCAGCCCACGGCACGGAGGGGGAGAGAAAAGAAATGTAGGACTTTTGCAAGCAATTCATCGCGGAAGAGAAGAAAGGCCGGGCCGTGAGAGAGAGCTGCCTTTACCGTTCGTTATTCGCGGGCCTTGATCAGAACGTATCCGATCCGATATAGATATCCCCCTTCAACGTGGGTCATCGAAACCGGGCAGCGCATGCCGACCGAACCGGAGCACGAAAGCCGAACCAAATCCTTCATGAAAATTGATTCCTATTTGGGTAGTGCATAACCGCATGGATAAGCTCACACTAACCCGTCAATCTCATGGAATTCGCTATTGGGAGAAATAATATCTGGAGCTACATCTAATCTAACAAAATATTAAATGTGGAATGATAAGTTAATATGTAATTCTATTACTCTATAAAATAATAAAAGGTAATAATTTAATATCGAATTCAAACAAAATCTGAAAGAGAGATCGTGCTGTAATGAATAAATATTTGAAGAATTAATGGAAAATCAAAACTTTCAGGAGATCGAACGAGGAGCCGTATGAGGTGAAAATCTCACGTACGGTTTTATGGAGTGACGGTAAAGGTAACTTATCCGTCGACTCTTCCACTACGACCCCAAAGAAACCAAACTCCGCTTTACGGAAAGTCGCTAGAGTACGATCAACCTCTGGATTTGAGATCACCGCTTATATACCAGGTATCGGCCATAATTTGCAAGAACATTCAGTAGTATTAGTGAGAGGAGGAAGGGTTAAAGATTTACCCGGTGTAAGATATCATATTGTTCGAGGAACCCTAGATGCTGTGGGAGTAAAGGATCGTCAACAAGGGCGTTCTAGTGCGTTGTATTATTATCTAAGACTTGCATCATTCCATGACGATGCCATGTTAATTGCTAGGAACATGTAGATTATGTAGCTAACCCAATAACGGAAGTTTCGTAAGGGGACCAGAGCAGGCTACAATAAATAAAACCATGAAATTGATTTAAATTATATATCTAGATCTAGGGTTTAATTATTATGACACATTACCTGGGGAGTTTCCCCCAACTTTCCCTGCGTTAACGGGGGGTTAAAGAAACTTTACTTTATTAGAACAAGTTAAGGTCAGATAGCAATAATTCCAAGCACTGATTCTTCAACACTATTTTTAAACCTGAAGATTTTATTGTATAGATACATGAAATACAAGATTTCCAACTGTAACGGAAAATGGGGAAACGGATACTCGATCGAAAGCGAGTAAATATCATTCCGTACAAATAGATATTCTATTAATATACGTAATGTATGATTTAAAATCTATTGTATATAGTGAAGTGGAAAGCCGTATTCGATGAAAATCGTATGTACGGTTTGGAGGGAGATCCTTCGCGACTTGAATGAATGATCCACCCTACAATATGGAGTGAGAAGGCCGAAATGAATCATTAATCCCTAACTTTAATGAGAGAAATTACTAATAATAAATTATTTCTCGTACTCATGTCACGTCGAAGTAATGCGAGAGAAAGAGATGCGAAAGCTGATCCGGTTTATCATAATAGATTAGTCAACATGTTAGTTAACCATATTCTTAAGCACGGGAGAAAATCATTGGCTTATGGAATTCTTTATAATGCCATGGTGAATATTGAGCGAAGGACGAAAAACAATCCACTATCCGTTTTGCGTCAAGCAATACGCAAAGTAACTCCCAATGTAGCAGTAAAGGCGAGACGTGTGGGTGGGTCCACTTATCAAGTTCCCACTGAAATAGGATCTACACGGGGAAAAGTACTTGCTATTCGTTGGTTATCGGGGGCATCTCGAAAACGTCCAGGTCGAAGTATGGCTTTTAAACCAAGTTCTGAATCAATGGATGCTGCCAGAGATAATGGCAATGCTGTACGTAAAAAGGAAGAGACTCATAGAATGGCAGAGGCCAATAGAGCTTTTGCAAATTTCCGTTCATATAAATAAAGAGATTAATAACAATTAAATTAAATTAAGGAATATATGATATCAAATTGGAAGGAACGTGAGCCGAAAGGCTTACATAAAAAATATAAATATCATAATGTTAATGTAAAATTAATATTGTATTTGAATAAAAAAAAAATTTTTAACTATTAT